CTGAGGTATGTGAGCTCTTGATTTTCTTCAATGTCCAGTTCTTCTAGCTCGAAAATCGATCTTAAACAGGGTCATATCTTCGTTATCCCAATAGTCAATCTTCTTACTTATCGTCTTTCTGGCTGCTAGATTCCTAAACAGGAGGGGATAGAGACTTGACTTCACTACCTAAAGAGAGGGTTTTGGTAAAAGAGCAACTAAGGAAGAGCTATAAGGGAGAGCCTCTTTGGTAGGCATGGAACTCACTCGCTCTACTAGGCCCCCTAGGCTTTAAAGTTAAGAGTTCTTCTTTCAAGTTATTCTAACAGTTGAAAGAATGGCACACACAGTCTGATAACTCTTCTGTTATACTATGAAGGAAGAGTCGTAAGGTTTACGAAGTCCTTACCCCGACTTATCCTAGTGCTACTTAAAGTAAAGTAAAGCATGTCTATCGGGCGATTTCCCTCATGCAGGAAATAGAACAAGATCTTCTTATTCATTCACGGTCTGTCTTACTTATAAAATAAAAGTCGAGAAGCGCTCCAACCAAATAGTCAATTTAGATCTTTCTTCTCTTATGATATATCTCCCATTTACATACTCCTTCCTCTTCTTGCCTGATACAGAGAAGAAGGCTGAAAGCACAACGATTGATCGACCTGTGGGATTTCACTAATGTCAATATGATGGATAAGAGGAACTTCTCTATGAGCTAGAGGAGTGAGGCTAAGCTATATATAGTAAGAGGGGAGATTACCCACAAGATGAGAATAGATCTCGGTCAGGACGAGAGCAGTAGCTCATGCGAATCTGAGAGCGGATACATGACTTTGACCTTTCTTTTGAGCCTGCAGGGTGTCGAAGTCCTATTAGGAGACAATCGGGGGCAGAAAAAGGCCAGGGGCCAATGAACCAAAGCCGGACTCCCTCTTTTCTTTCTACTCCATGATCTCATGTTCTTCTTTTTCCCCGTCGACTATCCAAATGCAATGGGGCTGTATGCTGTTTTACTCAAAGGGCTTTCGTGGTTATGCGCCCTGCCACCTTAGACCATTGAAGTGAAGGAAAGACGGACCTTGAGTGCGCTTTGTCTTTTTTATAGCTTTCTGTCCGAGCTGTCAAGCGGAAGGGAGTCCGCTATGTATATAGTCTAGTACACGACCATATCAATTCAATTAGATGTAGGTGCCATTCAACAAAAATCCAATTTCCTATATTATATTATATTATATTATATTATATTATATTATATTATATTATATTATATTATATAAAGTAAAGAGAAAGTTCGTTTCAATCGAATGCGGAAAGCTCATCATAAAGGGGGGGATCACTAATGCTTTTAGTTTGAGTTGGCTTCCGAGGTGTCCGGTGAAGAAGATGATACCGAATCCTCAAGGCATCCCTACTCCGTGTGGCTAGTCACTATTGGCAACTCCATCCGGTCGAGCTACCACGCTGATCCCATTCATTGCTTGAAATCGGGGTTCAAGGCTAGTTCAAGGTCTTTTCGATAAAGGACGTCGTATCTCCGGTCGAGTGGAACCAAGGCTCCTGGCCGATTGAAATACTAAATCTATAATACCTCGAAGAGAGGGTGACACCTTTTAGCTTCTCTTCTTGCTACTCGCTATACTACTAATAAATAAATTGCGCGATATCCAAATTATCCCCGCTCAATCAAGATGGGCTATTTAAGGTGCCTACCTTGGTCATCCGCGCGGTTGCTCCCCTGGAGGGAACTCTGTAGCAAGGTTTGAAGGCGCTCGGCCTTGTCCACCCTTTTCGCCAAGTATCCCGCTCTTCCCTTGAGTAGACAACACAAAGAGGGTAGCCATTCTATCATGAGGGAATGCCCCATACCATCCCAAGTCGTAAGCGACAACGTGCCCAATCCGTCATAGCCTTCTACCAAGCCCACAAGCTTAAGTCTTCAACCAAGACCAATTTGCATCACCAACTGGAAAAGTGCTCAGCCCATCAAGGTCTCTGCCAAAAGCGAAAGAAAACCCCGAAAATGGCTTATCAAACTCAGGCAACTTCAGCACCGGTTCAATCACCATCGCTATCTTCAAACCGTCAAAAGCCTTTTGACAAGCTTCAGACTAGTACTAACCCCGATCCTTCTTCAGCGGATCTGTCAAAGCCTTGCCTCTTTCCTCCTGCCGAATCATCATAGACATGGAATCACATTACTATTATGAATGAAAAGGTTGGGTTGTCAAGTGATAGGGGTTATGAGTGGAACTCTTTTACAGGGAGCAAAGAACAGAGCGACAATGCAAGGTGGTAGGTGCCTCAATTAAGCTTGTTCCTTTCTAAAGGCAGTAAGTGAAGGTTCACGCTTGGGCCCTATATGGAAAAAGACTTCAAACAAGTAGCTCCCACTTGCCCTGCTTTTCTCAATCTTCTATCTTCGGACTACGTCATGATCGGGCAGCCGCGCAATGTATTTCACTTTCACTCCTAGCGGTAGGAAGAGAGGTTCAGCGCAACATGTCTACAGGTTGATCCCTTGTTTCGACCTCAACCTGATTGATATTTTTATTTGATAAGCACTGGAACAGATCTAAAAGCAAACATTCCATTGATTGAGCACCCATTCCTGTGTTTGATGATGATCCAACCTGCTATCTCAATGCATGGGATTTCCTTTCGGATACAAAGATTCACATAGAAAGTAGTGAGACTTTAATGGCCTAGTACGACCAGACAGAAGCAGAATCATAGTGTGCCTCAGGGATTGGTCATTCATGAGCCTTCCTTTCTTTACGAGATCAGGCCAAAAGAAAGAGTAGCACTAGCTGAGCAAAGTAAGGTTGCACATTGAGAGGCTTCCCCAGTCAACATAGAGAAGGACAGTCGATAGAAGCAATCATCCAGGGAACCTTCCTTCACAGTCGGGGTCCCATATTCGAATTAATAACTATATGCTTAAGACAGGCAAGTCGTTCATGAAGAACCTTAGTTTTGGACCTTTGCAAGAGGCCAGCTTTTAGTAGCACCACCTATGAAGAGTCAGATTCCGAAGCAGTGGGAATAGCTTTGAAAAAGCTTTGGATGTACAAGAGCTTGTTTACAATTGATCACATTTGAGCATGCAACTCTCCTAGTCTCATCTTTGGGGCGAAGTCAGCTGCTTAACCTTACAAATATAGGTTAGGGTAGGTGTGACTAATCACTAATCTAATTAGAATAACTAAATTCCACATCCTGACATTCCAACATGTGACTCGCTGCCCGAAAAGCTCTTGTTTTTATGCTAGCATAGCAGGGGAGGTAAGAAAGAGTATAGCCCTTCGTTAGCTTTCCTGTCTCTGTCTTTCTATCTTCCTATTCCTTGTAAGAAGTCCTAGGAGCCAAGGCAGTAAGGAAGCCAAGTCTTTGGTCTTTTAGTAAGTCTTTTCCTTCATCCCTTGCTTTTTTGAAAGTTCTTTCTTTTGAGTGAAGGCAGCATAAGTGCATTGGTCACATAGGCTTGAACCATTCGTGTCCTATTCAGTTAATTCCTTGTTTAGTCTTGTTATTATAAAAGTCTCGCTAATTGGCCTTTGCTCCCTGTATCGGTTTTCGAGTCAGTAGCGGAGGAAGAGCCTGAGAATATTCAAGGACTCTTACCCGGCAGGGTAAAACCAACAGCACAGGAGGCTCCGCAGCAACAGGAGCCACAAAGATTATTATAGAAAGATACCAGGATTATACTCAAACAATCGCAGCGGTACTCTCCGAAGTAAGCCCTAAACAGAAAGGTGCTAGACTAATTGTACTAACCAGAACAAGGCCTCGGCCCCAGATGCTATGGAACACCTTTCCTTCCTTGCCAAGGGCAGCTGCTCGACCAAGCAACCAATTACCACCCTAAATAAAAGGTAGCTACTCACCTGGGAAAAATTCCTGCTCAGATCTCAATCCTAGACTTTTTCTCTTCTACACCGTCCGAGCTTGGTTGTTTAGTTTGGTTTTTTCTTTCTCTGAGTAATGCCCTAAGGTTTGATGTCCGGGGTCAAAGAATGAGCTAAGCGCCGAGCGAAGAACCGTACCAAGGTGAGTACAGGGATGTGGTGAAGCACTGAAATGAACCATATCGAGCACAGGTCTCACTCTACAAGTTAAGTTCGATGAGCTCCGTAGCGGGCCTGTGCTATCTACTTAGTGTGTGTGCTATGGAAAGCAAGCTGAGCCGTTCGAACTCTGTCTGGTGATCAACAGCTTGTGGACTACTATTCTACTGCTGGGACGAACTCTTTTACATATAGGTTTGGTGGGAGTATTCACTGAATGACTGACTAACTGATTCGGGGAAGGAAGAAGTCCCGATATCTACCTACATCTAAGTCGATGAAAATAGCAACTTGATTGGGAGCCTTCTTTTCTTTATGTCGAGTTCTACACGGATACGTGCACAAGATAGGGTTGCCCATGTAGCTGTCGCTTTCTCCTCCAGGTCGAAAAGCCGGGACTGAAAGTAATAAGGGGGTTACTTCCTACTCCCTCTCCCCTCTTCCATTGCTGAAACGGGGCCCCGCCTTATTCTAGTCAAAATGCCATAAAGCAGGAACCAAGACCCATGATACGAAAACCAAAATCAGAATAAGAAAAAGGATTCAATCCGTCGCCTAAAAGACGACACTCTAATTCGCGAATAGCACACACATAGTCATGTCTCTTGAAAGTACCAACAGGCCGGTGTGACTCTCTATGAAAGAAAAGTCTGACTCTTACTATTTTCTTTTATTTCTCTGACTTACTCCTTGTTCTAAAGAGTTGGAACTGCTTCCTTACAGGACAATCAATGGCTACCCGAGAGATAAAGGCCCTCTCCTAGCCCAATTTTTTATATACCCGAGATTCGGGTTTTCAAAACAAAAAAAAAGTCTGGAAATTGAGTTGCGTGCTTTCGCAGTGAAGTTTCTGTTTAATTGAAAAAGACTGATACATGGAGTTGTGAAGTTCTGCTAACGGATTTCATGGGAGAAAGGCTTTCTGATAATAGAGTTATACCCCTTTTTAGCACCCAA